GTTAATGTAGCTTACATTTTTACTAAAGCAAGACACTGAAAATGTCTAGACGGGCATACACCGCCCCATCAACATAAAGGTTTGGTCCCAGCCTTTCTATTGGTCCTTAACAGACTTACACATGCGAGCATCCACATCCCAGTGAAAATGCCCTCTAAATCATAAAGATTAAAAGGAGCAGGTATCAAGCACGCCATACTAGCAGCTCAAAACACCTTGCTGAGCCACACCCCCACGGGATACAGCAGTGATAAAAATTAAGCAATGAACGAAAGTTTGACTAAGTCATGTTAACTAGGGTTGGTAAACTTCGTGCCAGCCACCGCGGTCATACGATTAACCCAAATTAATAGAAATACGGCGTAAAGGGTGTTAAAGAATAGTATAAAATAAAGTTAAACCTTAATTAAGCTGTAGAAAGCCATAATTAAAATTAAACTAAACCACGAAAGTGACTTTAATACAATCTAACTACACGATAACTAAGACCCAAACTGGGATTAGATACCCCACTATGCTTAGTCGTAAACCTAAATAGTCTCAAAACAAGACTATTCGCCAGAGTACTACTAGCAATAGCCTAAAACTCAAGGGACTTGGCGGTGCTTCATATCCCTCTAGAGGAGCCTGTTCTATAATCGATAAACCCCGATCAACCTCACCAACCCTTGCTACTCCAGTCTATATACCGCCATCTTCAGCAAACCCCAAAAGGGAACGAGAGTAAGCATAACTATCTTGCATAAAAACGTTAGGTCAAGGTGTAACCTATGGGGTGGGAAGAAATGGGCTACATTTTCTATATTAAGAACATCCCTACGTCCATACGAAGGTTTTTATGAAATCTAGAAACTAAAGGAGGATTTAGCAGTAAACTAAGAATAGAGTGCTTAGTTGAATAAGGCCATGAAGCACGCACACACCGCCCGTCACCCTCCTCAAGCAGTATCGCCAAGCTCTAGCTAGCTAACACACGCCAAGCAACTCTGCGAGAGGAGACAAGTCGTAACAAGGTAAGCATACTGGAAAGTGTGCTTGGACAAAACAAGATGTAGCTTAAATAAAGCATCTAGTTTACACCTAGAAGATTCCACAGTCCGTGTACATCTTGAACTAATTCTAGCCCAACCTAATTCACCTTAATATTATCAAGTTTAAACCAAACAAAACATTCACCCTACATTTAAAGTATAGGAGATAGAAATTTAACCCACCATTGGCGCTATAGAGAAAGTACCGTAAGGGAAAGATGAAAGAATATATTAAAAGTAAAAAAAAGCAAAGTTTACCCCTTGTACCTTTCGCATAATGATTTAACTAGTAATAACTTGGCAAAGAGACCTTAAGTTAAGTCACCCGAAACCAGACGAGCTACTTATGGACAGTAAATAGAACAAACTCATCTATGTAGCAAAATAGTGAGAAGATCTGTAAGTAGAGGTGAAAAGCCTAGCGAGCCTGGTAATAGCTGGTTGTCCAAGAAAGGAATTTCAGTTCAACATTAAATAGTACTAACAAACACCCTAAGTTTTAACGTATATTTAACTGTTAGTCTAAAAAGGTACAGCTTTTTAGAAATGGATACAACCTTGACTAGAGAGTAAAACAAACATTATAACCATAGTTGGCCTAAAAGCAGCCACCAATTAAGAAAGCGTTCAAGCTCAACATCAAAATAATGTTTAATTCCAATAATAATTAAATTAACTCCTAGCTTGACTATTGGACTAATCTATATAGGCATAGAAGCAATACTGTTAATATGAGTAACAAGAAAATTTTCTCCCCGCACAAGCTTATGTCAGTGACTGATAGTATACTGATAGTTAACAGCTAATAAATAAAATCCAATACTAAACTATTTATTAAAAGTACTGTTAACCCAACACAGGTGTGCATTAAGGAAAGATTAAAAAAAGTAAAAGGAACTCGGCAAACATAAACCCCGCCTGTTTACCAAAAACATCACCTCTAGCATAATCAGTATTAGAGGCACTGCCTGCCCAGTGACAATCGTTAAACGGCCGCGGTACTCTGACCGTGCAAAGGTAGCATAATCATTTGTTCTTTAAATAAGGACTTGTATGAATGGCCACACGAGGGTTTTACTGTCTCTTACTTTTAATCAGTGAAATTGACCTCCCCGTGAAGAGGCGGGGATAATAAAATAAGACGAGAAGACCCTATGGAGCTTTAATTAACCAACCCAAAAAATATAAATTTAAACCACCAAGGAATAACAAAACTTTATATGGGTTGACAATTTTGGTTGGGGTGACCTCGGAGTACAAAAAAACCTCCGAGTGATTAAAACCTAGGCCTACCAGCCAAAGTGTTAAATCACTTATTGATCCAATTTTTTTGATCAACGGAACAAGTTACCCTAGGGATAACAGCGCAATCCTATTTTAGAGTCCATATCGACAATAGGGTTTACGACCTCGATGTTGGATCAGGACATCCTAATGGTGTAGCCGCTATTAAGGGTTCGTTTGTTCAACGATTAAAGTCCTACGTGATCTGAGTTCAGACCGGAGCAATCCAGGTCGGTTTCTATCTATTACGCATTTCTCCCAGTACGAAAGGACAAGAGAAATAAGGCCAACTTTAAAAAAGCGCCTTCAAATAATTAATGATTTAATCTTAACTTAATAAATAAGCGCAAATTATATCTGCCCGAGACCAGGGCTTTGTTGAGGTGGCAGAGTCCGGTAATTGTATAAAACTTAAACTTTTACTCCCAGAGGTTCAAATCCTCTTCTCAACAAAATGTTTATAATTAATATCCTAATACTAATACTCCCTATTCTTCTAGCCGTAGCATTCCTAACATTAGTAGAACGAAAAATCCTAGGTTACATACAACTCCGAAAAGGACCAAACATCGTAGGCCCATATGGTCTACTCCAACCCTTTGCTGACGCAATTAAATTATTCACTAAAGAACCCCTACGACCAGCTACATCCTCCACCACCATATTCATCATTGCACCAATTCTTGCTCTAACCCTAGCCCTTACAATATGATGTCCCCTACCCATACCATATCCCCTCATCAACATAAACCTAGGAGTACTATTCATACTAGCAATATCCAGTCTAGCCGTCTACTCTATCCTATGATCAGGCTGAGCTTCCAATTCAAAATACGCACTAATCGGAGCTCTCCGAGCAGTGGCACAAACAATTTCATACGAAGTAACATTAGCTATCATCCTTCTATCAGTACTTTTAATAAACGGCTCCTTCACTCTATCTACATTAACCATAACACAAGAACAACTCTGATTACTATTCCCTTCTTGACCATTAGCCATAATATGATTTATCTCTACCCTAGCAGAAACTAACCGAGCTCCTTTTGATCTAACAGAAGGAGAATCAGAACTCGTATCCGGCTTCAATGTAGAATATGCAGCAGGACCCTTCGCCCTATTTTTCCTAGCAGAATATGCTAACATCATTATAATAAACATATTCACGACTATCCTCTTCTTAGGAGCATTTCACGACCCCTATACACCAGAACTATACACAACAAACATCATCCTCAAAACACTACTACTCACAATATTATTCCTATGAATCCGAGCATCCTATCCACGCTTCCGATACGATCAATTAATACACTTACTATGAAAAAATTTTCTTCCCCTAACACTAGCCCTCTGCATATGACACGTATCATTACCCATTATAACAGCGGGTATTCCCCCCCAAACATATTAAAAGAAATATGTCTGACAAAAGAATTACTTTGATAGAGTAAATAATAGAGGTTTAAGCCCTCTTATTTCTAGAATAATAGGAATCGAACCTACTCTTAAGAATTCAAAGTTCTCCGTGCTACCATATTACACTACAATCTATAGTAAGGTCAGCTAAATAAGCTATCGGGCCCATACCCCGAAAATGTTGGTTTATACCCTTCCCATACTAATAAACCCACTCACTTTTACCATTATCCTAACAACTCTCATTCTAGGCACAACAATCGTAATAACTAGCTCCCACTGACTATTCGCCTGAATTGGATTTGAAATAAATATAATAGCCATAATTCCTATTATAATAAAAANCCCTANCCCCCGAGCCACAGAAGCCTCTACTAAATATTTCTTAACACAAGCCACCGCATCTACACTACTTATAATAGCCGTTATTATCAACTCAATATACTCCGGTCAATGAACCATTACAAATCTATTTAACCCAACAGCATCCATACTAATAACAATAGCCTTAGCCATCAAACTAGGACTATCCCCATTCCACTTCTGAGTACCCGAAGTAACACAAGGCATCCCTTTAACCACAGGCCTAGTCCTACTCACATGACAAAAACTTGCACCACTATCAATTCTTTACCAAATTTCACCATCAATTAACTTAAGCTTAATACTAACGATATCCCTACTCTCAATCCTAATCGGAGGCTGAGGCGGACTAAACCAAACACAACTCCGAAAAATTATAGCTTATTCATCAATCGCTCACATAGGATGAATAACAACTATTCTACTGTACAATCCAACTCTAACCCTACTAAACCTATTAATCTACATTACAATAACTTTCACAATATTTATATTACTTATCCAAAACTCTACTACCACCACACTATCACTATCCCAGACATGAAATAAAATACCCATCACCACAACCCTTATAATACTTACCCTACTTTCTATAGGAGGACTCCCCCCACTTTCAGGATTTATACCCAAATGAATAATCATTCAAGAACTGACAAAAAATGACACCCTCATTATACCAACACTTATAGCCATCATAGCGCTACTCAACCTATACTTTTATATACGCCTCACCTATTCCACAGCACTAACCCTTTTTCCCTCTATAAACAATATAAAAATAAAATGACAATTCTACTCTACAAAGCGAATAATATTCCTACCAACAGCTATTGTAATATCCACAATACTCCTACCCCTCACACCAATAATCTCCACCCTACTATAGAAGTTTAGGTTAAATCAGACCAAGAGCCTTCAAAGCCCTAAGCAAGTACAATCCACTTAACTTCTGCCTACAAGGACTGCAAGATCATATCTCACATCAATTGAACGCAAATCAAACACTTTAATTAAGCTAAGTCCTCACTAGATTGGAGGGATACATTTCCCACGAATTTTTAGTTAACAGCTAAATACCCTAATCAACTGGCTTCAATCTACTTCTCCCGCCGCGAGAAAAAAAAGGCGGGAGAAGTCCCGGCAGGATTGAAGCTGCTTCTTTGAATTTGCAATTCAAAATGACTATTCACTACAGGACTTGGCAAAAAGGGGGCTCCACCCCTGTCTTTAGATTTACAGTCTAATGCCTACTCGGCCATTTTACCTATGTTCATAAATCGCTGATTATTCTCAACCAACCACAAAGACATTGGCACTTTATATCTACTATTTGGTGCCTGAGCAGGGATAGTAGGTACTGGTCTAAGCTTACTAATCCGCGCCGAACTAGGTCAACCTGGCACATTAATCGGAGATGACCAAGTTTATAATGTCCTAGTAACAGCTCACGCCTTTGTAATAATCTTTTTCATAGTCATACCTATCATAATTGGTGGGTTTGGAAACTGACTAGTTCCTTTAATAATTGGATCACCCGATATGGCCTTTCCCCGTATAAACAACATAAGCTTCTGACTACTCCCTCCCTCCTTCCTGCTACTGATAGCATCTTCAATAATTGAAGCTGGCGCAGGTACAGGTTGAACTGTGTATCCTCCCCTAGCTGGAAACCTAGCACACGCAGGAGCCTCTGTTGATCTAACTATTTTTTCCCTACACTTAGCAGGTGCATCCTCAATCCTAGGAGCCATCAACTTTATTACAACTATTATTAACATAAAACCCCCTGCTATGACTCAATACCAAACACCTTTATTCGTATGATCAGTCCTAGTTACAGCAGTACTACTCCTACTATCACTACCTGTTCTAGCAGCTGGAATTACTATATTATTAACAGACCGAAATCTAAACACAACCTTCTTTGACCCTGCAGGAGGGGGAGACCCAATTCTATATCAACATCTTTTCTGATTCTTTGGCCACCCCGAAGTATACATTCTAATTCTACCTGGATTCGGGATAATCTCACATATCGTAACCTATTACTCAGGAAAAAAAGAACCTTTCGGGTATATGGGAATAGTCTGAGCTATAGTTTCCATCGGATTCCTAGGCTTTATCGTATGAGCTCACCATATATTCACAGTCGGAATAGACGTTGATACACGAGCATATTTCACATCAGCCACCATAATTATTGCTATTCCCACAGGAGTCAAAGTTTTTAGCTGATTAGCAACGCTTCATGGAGGAAACATTAAATGATCCCCCGCTTTAATATGAGCTCTAGGCTTTATTTTTCTCTTTACTGTAGGTGGTCTAACCGGTATTGTTCTAGCCAACTCATCCTTAGACATTGTACTTCATGATACTTATTACGTAGTTGCCCACTTCCACTATGTACTATCAATAGGAGCTGTCTTTGCCATCATAGGAGGGTTCGTCCACTGATTCCCCCTATTCTCAGGATATACACTTAACTCAACATGAGCAAAAATTCACTTCGTAATTATATTTGTAGGCGTAAACTTAACATTCTTCCCTCAACACTTTCTAGGCCTATCCGGTATACCTCGACGATACTCAGACTACCCAGATGCTTACACAACATGAAACACTATCTCATCAATAGGTTCCTTTATCTCATTAACAGCAGTTATGCTAATAATCTTCATCATCTGAGAAGCATTCGCATCCAAACGAGAAGTATTGACAGTAGACCTAACCTCTACTAACCTTGAATGACTAAATGGGTGTCCTCCACCATACCACACATTCGAAGAACCAGCATTTGTTAATCCAAAATGATCAAGAAAGGAAGGAATCGAACCTCCTATAATCGGTTTCAAGCCAACATCATAACCACTATGTCTTTCTTCATAAACGAGATATTAGTAAAGTCTTACATAACTTTGTCAAAGTTAAGTCACAAGTGAAAATCTCGTATATCTCCATGGCATATCCCCTCCAACTAGGCTTCCAAGATGCAACATCACCAATCATAGAAGAACTCCTACATTTCCACGATCACACACTAATAATTGTTTTCCTAATTAGCTCTCTAGTTCTGTATATCATCACCCTAATACTCACAACTAAACTAACACATACTAGCACGATAGACGCCCAAGAAGTAGAAACCATTTGAACTATCCTTCCAGCTATTATTCTAATCATGATCGCTCTTCCTTCACTACGAATTCTCTATATGATAGATGAAATTAATAATCCCTCCCTTACAGTTAAAACCATAGGCCACCAATGATACTGAAGCTACGAATATACTGATTATGAAGACCTAAACTTTGACTCATACATAATTCCAACACCAGATCTAAAACCTGGAGATCTGCGACTATTAGAAGTAGATAATCGAATAGTACTGCCCATAGAAATAACAATCCGAGTACTAGTATCCTCCGAAGACGTACTACACTCATGAGCCGTACCCTCTCTAGGGCTAAAAACAGATGCTATCCCTGGACGCCTAAATCAAACAACCCTAATATCAACACGGCCAGGCCTATTTTATGGGCAATGCTCAGAAATCTGTGGTTCCAACCATAGCTTTATACCAATCGTCCTTGAACTAGTACCTCTAGAAAACTTTGAAAAATGATCTACATCTATACTATAATTTCATTAAGAAGCTAAACCAGCATTAACCTTTTAAGTTAAAGATTGAAAGCCTAGACTTTCCTTAATGGTATGCCACAACTAGACACATCAACATGACTTCTCGTTATCTTATCAATACTCTTAGCCCTCTTCACATTATTTCAACTAAAAATCTCAAAACATTTTTATTATCCTAATCCTAAAACAACCACCAAATTACAAAAACAACAAACTCCTTGAAATATCACATGAACGAAAATCTATTTGCCTCTTTCACAGTCCCAGTAATACTAGGTATTCCTATCGTCACTCTGATTATTGTATTCCCCACTATTCTATTCCCTACACCAAACCGACTAGTTACCAACCGCACAATCTCCCTCCAACAATGATTAACCAAACTCACATCAAAACAACTAATAAATACACACAACCCCAAAGGTCAAACCTGATCCCTAATACTCATCTCACTCCTCTTATTTATTGCCTCTACAAACCTCCTTGGAATATTACCCCACTCATTTACACCCACTACACAACTCTCAATAAATATTGGAATAGCTATCCCTTTATGAGCTGGCACAGTCATTACAGGCTTCCGCAATAAAACAAAAGCAACTCTAGCCCATCTCCTACCACAAGGCACACCTACCTTTCTCATTCCTATACTAGTAATTATTGAAACTATCAGCCTATTCATCCAACCAGTAGCACTAGCTGTACGACTAACCGCCAACATTACGGCAGGTCACCTATTAATACATTTAATTGGAAAAACAACCCTTGTACTAATAAGTATTAATCCATCCGTAGCCTTTATTACATTTACAATTCTCGTTCTACTAACTATTCTTGAATTCGCTGTCGCTTTAATCCAAGCTTATGTATTCACTCTCTTAGTAAGCCTATATCTGCACGACAATACATAATGACCCACCAAACTCACTCTTATCACATAGTAAATCCCAGCCCTTGGCCCCTCACAGGAGCTCTCTCAGCACTTCTAATAACATCAGGACTAATCATGTGATTCCACTTTAACTCTATTCTCCTACTTATTTTAGGCCTACTAACAATTATCTTAACAATCTCTCAATGATGACGAGATGTAATCCGAGAAAGCACATTCCAAGGTCACCATACACCAACAGTTCAAAAAGGACTTCGATATGGTATAATCCTATTTATCCTATCTGAAGTTCTATTCTTCACAGGCTTTTTCTGAGCCTTTTATCACTCAAGCCTCGCCCCTACTCCTGAATTAGGTGGATGCTGACCTCCAACAGGAATCCATCCTCTAAACCCCTTAGAAGTCCCACTCCTTAATACCTCTGTTTTACTAGCTTCTGGCGTATCTATCACCTGAGCCCACCATAGCCTCATAGAAGGAAACCGTAAACATATACTCCAAGCCCTCTTCATTACAATTATACTCGGTATTTATTTTACCCTACTACAAGCATCAGAATACTACGAAGCTCCTTTTACAATCTCAGATGGTATCTACGGATCTACATTCTTTGTAGCCACCGGCTTTCACGGACTGCACGTTATCATTGGCTCTACTTTCCTTATTGTCTGCCTTTTACGCCAAATAAAATTCCACTTCACATCAAACCACCATTTCGGCTTTGAAGCCGCTGCCTGATACTGACATTTCGTAGATGTCGTATGATTATTTCTTTACGTATCCATCTATTGATGAGGTTCATAGTCCTTTTAGTATTAATAAGTACAACTGACTTCCAATCAGTTAGTTTCGGTATACCCCGAAAAAGAACAATAAATCTCCTACTAACATTAACAACAAATATAGCTTTAGCCCTATTACTCGTAATTATCGCTTTTTGACTACCCCAATTAAATACATACGCAGAAAAAACAAGCCCCTATGAATGCGGATTCGATCCTATAGGATCTGCTCGCCTACCCTTCTCCATAAAATTCTTCCTAGTAGCAATCACCTTTCTCCTCTTTGATCTAGAAATTGCCCTTCTACTTCCCCTCCCCTGAGCAATTCAAACAAATAATCTAAATATAATACTCACCATAGCCCTATTTTTAATTTCTTTACTAGCAGCCAGCCTAACTTATGAATGAACCCAAAAAGGTCTAGAATGGGCTGAATATGGTATTTAGTTTAAACCAAAATAAGTGATTTCGACTCACTAGATTGCGATCCAAACTCACAAATACCAAGTGTCTCTAGTCCATATAAACATTATTATAGCCTTCACCCTATCTCTTGTGGGTCTACTAATATATCGATCCCACCTAATATCCGCATTACTCTGTATAGAAGGCATGATGCTATCACTATTTATCTTAGCAACCCTTATAATTCTAAATTCACACTTTACCTTAGCTAGTATGATACCAATTATCCTTCTGGTATTCGCAGCCTGTGAAGCAGCTATCGGACTAGCCTTACTAGTTATAATCTCCAATACATATGGCACTGACTATGTACAAAACCTCAATCTCCTCCAATGCTAAAATTTATTATTCCTACTATCATACTAATACCCTTAACCTGGCTATCAAAAAGCAATCATATCTGAATTAACTCCACAACTCACAGCTTATTAATTAGCCTTACAAGCCTTCTCCTCCTCAATCAATTTAATGATAATAGCCTCAACTACTCCCTAACATTCTTCTCTGACTCCCTTTCTACACCACTTCTAATACTAACAATATGACTTCTTCCCTTAATATTAATAGCAAGCCAATACCACCTTCTCAAAGAACCTCTTACTCGAAAAAAACTCTACATTACAATATTAATTATATTACAAGCGCTCCTAATTATAACATTTACTGCCACAGAACTAATCCTATTTTACATCATATTTGAAGCCACACTAGTCCCAACTCTCATCATCATTACCCGCTGAGGCAATCAAACAGAACGACTCAACGCAGGCCTCTATTTTTTATTCTATACACTAATTGGATCTCTTCCACTACTAGTAGCATTAACATACTTACAAAACACAACAGGAACTCTAAATTTTCTTCTACTACAATACTGAACCCAGCCATTATCCCCAACCTGATCCAATACCCTAATATGACTAGCCTGCATAATAGCCTTCCTAGTAAAAATGCCTCTCTACGGCTTACACCTTTGATTACCCAAAGCACATGTAGAAGCTCCTATTGCAGGTTCAATAGTTCTTGCAGCCGTACTTCTAAAATTGGGAGGCTACGGCATGCTACGAATTACACCATTATTAGACCCTCTAACAAAACATATAGCCTATCCATTTCTCATACTATCACTTTGAGGAATAATTATAACTAGCTCTATCTGCCTGCGTCAAACAGACCTAAAATCACTTATCGCATATTCTTCAGTAAGCCATATAGCACTCGTTATCGCAGCTATTCTTATTCAAACACCTTGAAGTTACACAGGAGCCATCACCCTAATAATCGCTCACGGTTTAACTTCTTCTATATTATTTTGCTTAGCAAACTCAAACTATGAACGAATCCATAGCCGAACTATAATTTTAGCACGAGGCTTACAAATTTTCCTTCCACTAATAGCCACTTGATGATTACTAGCAAGTCTGACAAACCTTGCTCTACCCCCTACTATTAACTTAATCGGAGAACTACTCGTAGTTATATCAACTTTCTCATGATCAAATCTTACCATTATCCTAATAGGAACAAATATTGTAATCACAGCCCTATACTCCCTATATATGTTAACTATAACACAACGTGGCAAACACACACATCACATCAACAATCTTACTCCCTCCTTTACACGAGAACATGCTCTAATAGCTCTACACATTATGCCTCTACTACTTCTATCTCTAAACCCTAAAATCATCATAGGCCTCCTTTACTGTAAATATAATTTAATAAAAATACTAGTTTGTGAAACTAGCAATAGAGGATAAAATCCTCTTATTTACCGAAAAAGTACTGCAAGAACTGCTAACTCATGCTCCCACACCTAACACTGTGGCTTTTTCAAACTTTTAAAGGATGGAAGTTATCCATTGGTCTTAGGAACCAAAAACTTGGTGCAACTCCAAATAAAAGTAATAAACCTATTCACATCCTTCACTCTACTTATACTATTAATTTTAATAACCCCCATTCTAATATCCGGTACTAATTTCTACAAAAGCAACAAATACCAACAATATGTAAAAAACACTACCCTCTGTGCTTTCACCATCAGTCTAATTCCAATAATAGTACATCTTCATACGAATCAAGAGACACTTATCTCAAACTGACACTGAATTACTATTCAAACCCTTAAACTGACACTTAGCTTTAAAATAGACTACTTCTCCCTCATATTTATCCCCGTAGCATTATTCATTACATGGTCCATTATAGAATTTTCAATATGATACATACACTCTGATCCTTATATTAGCCAATTCTTTAAATACCTTCTCCTTTTCCTTATTACCATACTCATTCTTGTAACAGCTAACAACCTTTTCCAACTTTTTATCGGATGAGAGGGAGTAGGCATTATATCTTTTCTACTTATTGGCTGATGATTCGGACGAACAGATGCAAATACAGCTGCCCTTCAAGCAATCCTATACAACCGTATCGGAGACATCGGCTTCCTCTTATCAATAGCATGATTTTTATCTAACACAAACACATGAGATCTACAACAAATCTTCATGCTTAACCAAAATCCTCTAAACCTTCCCCTTATAGGACTCTTACTAGCCGCAGCTGGAAAATCAGCCCAATTTGGCCTTCACCCCTGACTTCCCTCAGCAATAGAAGGCCCTACTCCAGTTTCAGCCCTACTCCACTCAAGCACAATGGTCGTAGCAGGTATTTTCCTACTTATCCGCTTTTACCCCCTAATAGAAAATAATAAATTTGCCCAAACAATAGCCCTCTCCCTAGGCGCCCTTACTACCCTATTCACAGCTATCTGTGCTATCACACAAAATGATATCAAAAAAATTATTGCTTTCTCTACCTCCAGCCAATTAGGCCTAATAATAGTAACTATCGGTCTTAATCAACCCCATCTAGCATTTCTCCACATCTGCATACACGCTTTTTTCAAAGCTATATTATTCCTATGTTCTGGCTCTATCATTCACAGCCTAAACAACGAACAAGACATTCGAAAAATAGGAGGACTATACAAAATTCTTCCTTTCACCACAACAGCTCTCATCGTAGGATGTCTTGCATTAACAGGAATACCATTCCTAGCCGGATTCTACTCTAAAGATCCTATTATTGAAGCTGCCACTTCGTCTTATACCAACGCCTGAGCCCTACTACTAACTCTAATCGCCACCGCCCTCACAGCTATTTACAGCACTCGTATTATCTTCTTTGCACTACTAGGACAACCCCGCTTCCCACCCCTTATCAATATTAATGAAAATAACCCCTTATTAATCAACCCCATCAAACGCTTACTAATTGGAAGCATTTTTGCCGGCTTCATCCTAACCAACAACATCCCACCAATAACCACTCCCTTAATAACAATACCTCTATACCTAAAACTAACCGCCCTCATAGTAACAGCCCTAGGCTTTATCCTCGCATTCGAAATTAACCTTAATACACAATACCTAAAACACACCCATGCTTCAAACTTCTCTAAATTCTCAACCCTACTAGGATATTTCCCTACAATCATGCACCGCCTACCTCCCCACCTAAACCTATCTATAAGCCAAAAACTATCAACATCCTTACTAGACTTAGCTTGACTAGAAATCATTTTACCAAAAACCACAAGTCTTATCCAAGTGAAAGCCTCCACATTAACCTCAAACCAACAAGGTCTTATCAAACTCTACTTCCTATCCTTTCTCATCACCATTACTCTTAGCCTAATCTTACTTAATTACCCCGAGTAATCTCCATAATAACTACAACACCAATAAATAAAGACCAGCCTGTTACAATCACCAATCAAGTCCCATAACTGTATAGAGCAGCAATACCCATAGCTTCTTCACTAAAAAATCCAGAATCCCCTGTATCATAAATAACTCAATCTCCCAATCCATTGAACTCAAACACAAGCTCCACTTTCTCACTCTCCAACACATACAGCACCACTAGAAATTCTACCGCCAACCCTAAAAGAAACGCCCCTAACACAACTTTATTAGAAACCCAAACTTCAGGATACTGTTCAGTAGCCATAGCAGTCGTATAACCAAATACAACTAACATTCCCCCTAAATAGATTAAAAATACCATTAATCCTAAAAAAGACCCACCAAAATTTAAAACAATGCCACATCCAACACCACCACCCACAATTAATCCTAAACCCCCATAAATAGGTGAAGGTTTTGAAGCTACCCCCACAAAACTAATTACAAAAATAATACTTATAATAAAAATAATGTATGTCATCATTATTCTTACATGGACTCTAACCATGACCAATGACATGAAAAATCATCGTTGTATTCAACTATAAGAACACTAATGACCAACATTCGAAAAACACACCCACTAATAAAAGTCATTAACAACGCATTCATTGACCTTCCCACCCCATCAAATATCTCTTCATGATGAAATTTTGGCTCCTTACTTGGCCTCTGTCTAATTATACAAATCCTCACAGGCCTATTCCTAGCAATACACTATACACCAGACACAACAACAGCCTTCTCATCCGTCACACACATCTGCCGAGACGTCAACTATGGCTGAATTATTCGATATCTACATGCAAATGGAGCTTCCATATTCTTCATCTGTCTATATGCACACATCGGACGCGGCCTATATTACGGTTCTTATATTTTCCAAGAAACATGAAATATTGGAGTAATCTTACTCTTCACAGTTATAGCTACCGCATTTGTAGGCTACGTCCTTCCCTGAGGACAAATATCATTCTGAGGCGCAACCGTTATTACCAACCTCCTATCTGCTATCCCCTATATTGGCACTACTCTAGTCGAATGAATCTGAGGTGGCTTTTCCGTAGATAAAGCCACACTAACACGCTTCTTTGCTTTCCACTTTATCCTTCCATTCATTATTCTAGCCCTAACAATCGTCCATTTACTATTTCTCCATGAAACAGGATCCAATAACCCTACGGGAATCCCATCTGATATAGACAAAATCCCATTCCATCCTTACTATACAATCAAAGATATCCTAGGGGCTCTACTACTAATTCTAGCCCTACTCACCCTAACCCTATTCGCACCCGACCTGCTAGGAGACCCCGACAATTACACCCCAGCAAACCCACTTAATACTCCAGCACACATCAAACCAGAATGATACTTCCTATTCGCATATGCAATTCTACGATCAATTCCCAATAAACTAGGAGGAGTCCTAGCCCTACTACTCTCAATTCTTATTCTACTATTCATCCCTCTACTCCACACATCCAAACAACGAAGCATGATATTCCGACCTTTCAGCCAATTCCTCTTCTGATTACTAATCGCAGACTTTTTAACCCTAACATGAATTGGAGGCCAACCTGTAGAACACCCTTACATAATTGTAGGTCAACTAGCATCTATCCTATATTTCCTCTTAATCCTAGTGCTAATACCAATTGCTAGTCTTATCGAAAATAAACTATTAAAATGAAGAGTCTTTGTAGTATAATAAAATACCCCGGTTTTGTAAACCGAAAACGGAGAAAACTACACCTCCCTAAGACTTCAGGGAAGAAGCATCACACTTCACCATCAACACCCAAAGCTGAAATTCTACATAAACTATTCCCTGAAAAACCTTTATTGTAGAATCACCACAACCCTACAGTACTACGTCAGTATTGAAAAAAAATATCCCACAGTACATTTACTGTATTAATCACACAAACACCCCCACCCACCATCAATATATAGCGTCTCTCCAGAACTGTATGTATATATATACTATGTATAACTGTGCATTCATTTATTTTCACTACGGAGAGTTAAAGCTCGTAATTAATTTTTTTTATTTTACATAAGTACATAATTTGCATTAATCGTACATATGCCCGTTCCATTAGATCACGAGCTTAATCACCATGCCGCGTGAAACCAGCAACCCGCTCGGCAGGGATCCCTCTTCTCGCACCGGGCCCATCAATCGTGGGGGTAGCTAATATTGCCTTTTATAAGACATCTGGTTCTTACTTCAGGACCATTTTAACTTAAAATCGCCCACTCGTTCCTCTTAAATAAGACATCTCGATGGATTAATGACTAATCAGCCCATGCTCACACATAACTGAGATTTCATACATTTGGTATTTCTCTTTTTGGGGGGGGCCTGCACCGACTCAGCTATGGCCTCGGGGAGGCCCTGTCACGATCAAGCAAATTGTAGCTGGACCTGTGTGTATTTTTGATTGGACTAGCACAACCAACATGTGCAGTTAAATTAATGGTCACAGGACATAGTACTCCACTATTCCCCCCGGGGTCAAAAAACTGTATCTCATAGGGGTCCAAACCCCCCTTACCCCCTACAAAACTAACCTTCTGCTTAGATATTCACCACCACCCTTGACATCTTGCCCCCTAGATTTAAAGACTAAATTTTTCATAAATCAATACTAAATCTGACACAAGCCCCATAATGAAATTATATGAATATTTTTGTACTCCACGA